AAAAAAAAGTTTACATTAAACGAAAAGAATAAGGGGAAGGAAGAAAGCGAATCGATGTGCTAATTCCCCATCCTCAAATTAGTCCTTCCCAAGGATTGTTGTCTCAATGAATAATTGGAGTAGTTAAATCTTGATAGAAAAAAACTATGAAAAAAATCCATAATTTTCTAATTTATAGGATTAAACAAAAGGATTCGCAAATAAAAGCGCTAATGCTACAACTAGGCCATAAATTGTTAAAGCTTCCATAAAAGCCAAACTAAGCAATAAAGTACCTCGTATTTTTCCTTCTGCCTCAGGTTGTCTCGCGATACCTTCGACAGCTTGACCCGCAGCTGTACCTTGACCAACTCCAGGTCCAATAGAAGCAAGCCCAACAGCCAACCCAGCGGCAATAACCGAAGCAGCAGAAACCAGTGGATTCATGATAAGTTCCTCACACCAAAATAAAGAAAGAGTTAATGATACAATCCTCCAATGACTTAGAACTTCATTAAGTCATCGCTAAGATTCAGCCAGCAAAAAAAAAAACTAAAAACTTTAATTGAAATAATATTATTGACTGAAAGAATTACTTTGATATTAGTTCCTATCCACAGGATTTTAAAAAATTCATAATATATATACGACTTTTTTATGCCATTTCTTTTTTGTGAACCATTCTTTGAATTCTTCGTTTTTTTTTTTTCTCGCTTTTTTCAGCCAATTCAAAGAGAAAAAGGAATAACTTATAATCGAATCCCTATCTAAATCAAAATTCACGAAAGTAGTGGGGCAGATTAGATAGATCTTTAACTCATATATACCTAGTCAATATCACATATACAAGTGTTTCTTACATAACGTAAACCCTATAATTGGACTAACCGAAAAACGAAAAAAAAAATTAATGATGACCCTCCATGGATTCACCTATATAAGCCGCAGCTAAAGTGGCAAAAATGAGAGCTTGAATCCCGCTTGTAAATAATCCAAGGAACATGACAGGTATAGGAACCACTAAAGGTACTAAAGAAACAAGAACAACAACTACTAATTCATCGGCTAATATATTTCCGAAAAGTCGAAAACTAAGTGATAGGGGTTTTGTAAAATCTTCTAAGATGTTAATGGGTAAAAGAATTGGAGTTGGTTGAATGTATTTACTGAAATACCCTAATCCTTTTTTGCTAAGACCTGCATAAAAATAGGCTACTGATGTGAGTAAAGCTAAAGCAACCGTCGTATTGATATCATTCGTTGGTGCTGCTAACTCCCCTTGAGGTAACTGGATAATTTTCCACGGTAAAAGGGCTCCTGACCAGTTAGAAACAAAAATAAATAAAAAAAGGGTTCCAATAAAGGGAACCCATGGACCATATTCTTCTCCAATCTGGGTTTTACTCACGTCTCGAATGAATTCAAGGACAAATTCAAAGAAATTTTGGCCGTCAGTTGGAATGGTTTGTGGATTGCGAACCGCCAGAACTGCGGAACCTAATAAGATAGCAACTACAACCCAAGAAGTAATAAGGACTTGGGCGTGGACTTGGAAACCCCCTATTTGCCAATAGAAATGTTGGCCCACTTCTACACCAGATATCTCATATAACCCTTCTTTTATTAGTGTGTTGATGGAACATGATAAAACATTCATATTGCCCTCTGACAGAAATAAGAACTTTAAATTATTTTGATTTAAGACCCCCCTTTTTTGACTTAATTTACTTGGATTTTATATTTTAGTTTTGGATACCAATTAAACAAATCACACTATATCCCCAGGTTTTTGATCTCTTTTTCTTTTATACGATTCAGGAGTAGTAACCAATTTTATAAATATAAATACAGGGAGCCCCTCCCTCAAAAAAATTAGATTTATTTATCTTATTATTAATCAATAATTTTGTATATAGCTAGAACGACCCTCACAAATTGCGAATACTAATTTGTTAAGAATGAATCGAATTGAAGCTATGGCATCATCATTTGCTGGAATAGAAATATCCGCGAGATCGGGATTACAGTTTGTATCGATTAAAGAAATGGTTGGAATTCCCAAAGTGATACATTCTCTAAGAGCCGTATATTCTTCTTGCTGATCGATGATTATTACAATATCAGGCAATCCCGTCATATATTTAATCCCGCCTAGATATGTTTCCAAGCGAGATAATTGTCTCTTCAACACAGCTGCATCCCTTTTCGGAAGACGGTTGAATCCCTCTGTCTTTTGTTGAGTTCTTAAGTCTCTAAACTTATGAAGTCTTTTTTCTGTAGTGGACCAATTTGTTAACATGCCGCCGAGCCATTTTTTATTAACATAATGACACCGAGCCCTTATTGCAGCCCGCGACACTAAATCAGCTGCTTTATCTTTTGTCCCAACAATTAAGAATTGTTTTCCCCGACTTGCTGCATCAAAAACTAAATCACAAGCTTCTGATAAAAAACGAGCAGTTCTAGTAAGATTTAGAATATGAATACCTTTCCGCTTTGCAGAAATATAAGGTGCCATTCTCGGATTCCATTTCCTAGTACCATGTCCAAAATGAACTCCTGCTCTCATCATCTCTTCCAAATCTATGTTCCAATATCTTTTTGTCATTTCTTTTCACACTTAAAAAGGGGGTCCCCCAAACTAAAATAAAATTTTGTTCCGATGGAACCTTCTCTTGTACCGGGGATGGGCCATTTATGCATGAGCCAAGCCATTCTTTTTTATTAATTATTATCTCTATTAGTGTTATCAAATTACCAAAGCAAATGACTACAACAAAAAATGAAATTAAAAATAGGAATCATTAAATCCTAGAAAAGTCAGATTTTTAAATAGAAGAGTCACAAAATTCCCTGTGGTAGAATAAAATATCTCTCATATCTACCTCGAATAAAGAAAAATTCTTTCTTTTTTTTTCCAAAAGAATGTTGGTAGGTTGCCGTGAACAATGCACCAATCCTTTGTTGAATCCGGTCCCGGCGGGGATCACCCCCCCTAGAACAACATTTTCTTTAAGGCCTTTCAACCAATCGATACGACCCCGAAGAGCAGCTTTTGCTAAAACTCGAGCAGTTTCTTGAAAACTTGCTTCGGAGATAAAACTTTGAGTATTCAAAGATGCTCGAGTTATTCCTAATAAAATGGCTCGATAACAGATTGCTTCTTCTAAAGCGCGCCCCGTTCGTTCTGCTCGTAACAATCCAATCAGTTCTCCAGGTAAAAAAACATTAGACATTCCCTCTTCTGAAACCAAAACTTTGGATGTTATTTGACGTACAATAATTTCAATATGCCTATTATGAATATGCACCCCCTGGGATCGATAAACCTTTTGAATCTTATTAACCAAAGAAATACGACTTTGCACTATAGTTAACTCAGCACCAATCAAGAATCCCCAAGGAATTCCAAGAATTCTTGTTATACACTTGTTCCAACCCTTAATCCGCTTTTCTAAGTTCAGCGATATTGAATCAATCGAGCGGACCTCTAACACTTGTTCTACTTTTGGAAGACCTTGTGTTATATCACCGGATCTCGATTTTTCATATATAAATGTCACTAATGTATCCCCTTCGTAAAGAATTTCTCTGTAATGCCCATGAACTTTTGCTCCCGGAGTGGCCAAGTAGGGCTTAGCGGATCTTATTACTACAGAATCCCTTTGAACAATTAAAACTTGACCCGACTTTAGGTTTGGTTCTTTTTTGGCTATACATAAATTTTCAAAAAAAAGTTGTCCAAGACTAATTATTGCGGACGTTTCCTCACAATAATTATGATGATAATTTTGATGAAGAAAATACCAATTCAATTTTAATGGATTCAAAACAACGGTACCGTATGGATCTAGATTCAAAATTCTTCCATTTTCATCGATTAAATAAGAGTTAATTACTTGAAAAATATATTTGAAGTTATCAAGTTGCAAATATTTAATTACAGAGATATTATTATAAGTTAGTAAAGGCAAAAAAGAATAAAAATTCGAGATTTGAATGGCTGTTCCTAAAGGGCCCGACGAATTTTTAATTGTAATTAGAGAATTTTTTTTTTTTGATTGGTTTATCACATTGTGATATTTTACATTATTGAATGGACCGATTCTAAAACAATTAGATGATGATAAAATTAACAAAGATTGGGATTCTTTATTTCTATTTAAGAACCTACGAATAGTTCCGTGATTTTGTCTAAGTGATTGTTGAAGAATGCCAGCCTTGGGAGAAGTCGAATAAAACGGATTCATGTGATCTGCAGAGATCAATCCAGAATCTGGCGGATTCTTCCTTTTTCTTATATACGAAATATGGGATTTAACTAAGCCAATTCTTATGAAATCCCGAACCAAACCCTTTGTACTTACTTCAACAAAGAAAGCACGGACCTCCTCGAGAGAAGAATTTTTGTTGTCTTGGTCCCAATTCAAGACTAAACAAGTTCGAACCAATTGAATACTTGTGTCAGAAATTCCTCGAGTGGATTTTCCATTTCCATAAAGGATATAGTTGAAAACTCGAAGTTGAATATTATCCTTTTCCCGAAAGAGATCTTGTGGAAAGAGTGTTGCCAAATTTATACTGTCCGCTATCTCATAGGTTGCTACGGGCCGCACCAAAACAAAAGACTTTTTCTTGGTTGGTGTGATCCGTTGGACATAAATCCAATTTTTCAATTTTTTTGATTCCTTAGAGTTTGTTTTTCCCCTTCCTGGAGGTATCAAGATACCACTGTGTCGGGATATCTTATCTGTCTTGTCCGGAAAATTTATATCGCCCGAAAAGATTTTTAGTTCAATCTTTTTTTTTTTTCTCTCCACTCGGATCAACCCGCCTACTTGGCTTCTTATATTTAAAGTGATTCGTGTATCGACTCCAATGATACTATGGTTCTTTACCATTATGGCGGAGGATTCGGGTAAAATATGCACTTCCTCGGGAATGAAAAAAAAGCGATCTACTTTCATTTCGTATTTTGTCTTCAATTTTTGGACTCCTCGATACTCCATCATATCCTCTTTTTGGATGATGGAGTCCGCCTTTAAAGTCCCATATTTAAGAATTCCGGAACTCTTTCTTCTGTATCTAGGATCATCAAAAAAAGCAAAAATACTATTTCTACGGAAAATACCACTTATAGGTATTTCAATCGAGATACCTGAATGCGGTATGAATTCTTTCTCTTGCTCTTGAATTGATTGGAATGGAATGAGAAATCTATTTCTTCGCCTTTTTGCTAATAAATCCGAGTTCTCATGAAAAATATCAGAATATATTAAATTTAAATTATAATCACGAGTATCTACGATTCCATTCAATTCTGAATAATCGGGAATCCCCGATTTTTTTTTTTTTTTATCAGCAAAATCCGAACTAAAAAATTTTTGGCTCACTTGATCATTATTCCCCGAGAGGCTAGAAATATATTTTCTTTCGACGGAAAGAAAGGGTATGTTCATTTGATCTTGATCTTTGTAGATCGAAAAAAGAATTAGACTCGATCCCCATGAACCTCCTGATAATATCCATAAATGACTTGTTTTTGGTAAGAGATGTACATTACTATATGTAAATTCGGGTGCATGGGACACATCAGTACTCCAGTGCATTTCGCCCTCTGAGTCAGAATAAATATATTTTCTAACCCTCTCTTTAAAATGAAAAGTGTATGTTCCCTCGCGAATCTCAGCAATCACTTGTTCTGATTCTACATATTGATCATTTTGAACTAAAAGAAAACTTTTTGGTGGAATAGTCACGCTATGTATAATATCTTCGCTCTCAATAATTACAGACAAGTCTATATAACATAGAAAGGCAGGATGCCCGTGACGTGTACGTGTAGGATGAACCAAATCCTCATTGAATTTTATTTTTCCATTGTAAGGGGCTCGTACATGTTCGGCAGTACCTCCTGTAAATACTCCGCCGGTATGAAAAGTTCTTAATGTGAGTTGAGTCCCCGGTTCGCCAATAGATTGACCCGCAATAATACCTACAGCTTCCCCCAATTCAACTAGGTCACCATGAGTGGGACTCCGCCCATAGCATAATCGACAGATCCAAGATGTACTACGACAAGTAAAGGGAGTTCGAATAGATATTGATTGTGTTCCAAAGGTTATGAATCGATTGACAAGTCCAATCCCAAGATCTTGATTTCGAAAGGCGACACATCGGGAACCTATATATATATCGTCTGCTAAGACACGACCAATTAATGTTTGGATAAAAATTCTTTCTGACATCATCCGATTTTTATTTATAGGACTCACAGAAATCCCTCGGATAGTGCCACAATCTATTCTACGTACAACAATATGTTGAACTACTTCAACAAGTCGACGCGTAAGATATCCAGCATCTGATGTGCGTACAGCAGTATCTACAACTCCTTTACGGGCTCCATAGCAAGAAATAATATATTCTGTTAAAGAAAGTCCTTCGCGTAAATTGCTTTGAATAGGTAAATCAATCATTTGTCCTTGAGGATCTGACATTAATCCTCTCATACCTACTAATTGATGGACTTGAGATGCATTTCCCCTAGCCCCCGAAAAAGACATCATATGGACTGGATTGAAAGGGTCGGTCATCCGAAAATTAGGATTCATTTCTTGTCGCAAATATTCACTTGTAGCATACCATATCTCAATCGATTGGCGTAATTTTTCTACCGCATGTACATTCCCATAATGATGGTGTTTTTCCAAAATCAAACTTTGTTGTTCAGCATCTTGGACAAGCCAGCCCTTCGAAGGTATCGTTAAAAGATCATCAATTCCTAATGAAATGGATGTAGCAGTGGCTTGCTGGAAACCCAGAGTCTTTACTTGATCTAGGATGTGTGATGTATATGCCATCCCGAAGTGATCTATTAATCGGCTAATAAGTCGTTTAATAGCAGTTCCATCTATCACTTTATTGTGAAATACCAGATTGGCCCGTTCCGCCATAAGTACCTCCATATTCTGCTGAATGGGATTCGACAATGAGTTTGAGTCAATGATTGAAAAACTTCCTTTTCTCGATGTTGATTTGCGTAGGATTTTAGGTCAGTAACTATGCTATGGCCCGAGTTGAATCGGAGAAGTCCGAATTCACACGGGTGTCCTAGACTTACTTTTTTTTACTACCATATTATTAGGTATCATACGAGCAGGCTTGAGAAAAACCTTGTATAGCTTCCTCAATTTCTCGATAAAAAGAAATATGACCAACTGTGGTTCGAATATATATACAAACACTTTCTTTTTTTACACTTCTTACTATTAGATAGTGTGCATAAATCTCATGATAGGTACCAAAAGATTCATAGTGAACTTCGATAGGAACTTCTCGTGAAGCAATAACGCGTTGATCTAATTGCCACCGAAGCCACAAAGGACTATCTAAATTGATTCTTTTCTGCCGATAAGCTCCAATTGCATCATAGGAATTGCAAAAAAAGGGTTCTTTCATATACTTATATTTTGTTTCGTAAATTATTTCATTTTGATAGTTTTTTCGATTACATGGATT